TTCATAATTAAACTTTTCAATTTCTAATCTACTTTTGTATTGTATCCAAATCACGAGAATTTTTAATTTTCCTCAAATTTGTCATCGAGAGGTAAAGGATTTATTCCTTTTAAGAAATAAAGTTTTTGATCGGAATAGTAATCAAACCGGGGGATCGGACCCCTTAACTATTAAAAACGAATCGCACTTTTACCACTAAACTATACCCGCTACAGTTCTATTATTGTATTGAGCTGAACCTTTTGTCGAGCTAAGAAGGGATATTCTAGTTCTAATTAATATAAAATTAATTAGAACTAGAATAGTAAACCGAGTTGTAGTTATTATCTCTAGAGCGGGTGGGACAAATTACATAGCATATAAGAAAGAAGATAAAATCTCAAAGGTTTTTATTTTTTTTTCTTCCCCTTCTTACCAGCCAGGAGGTAGCCCTATAGAATCAATAATTCCATAATCTTTGGCTTCTTCTGCTGACATATAAAAATCTCTTTCCATATCTGCCCATAGAACCGAGAAGGGTTTGCCCGTTAGTTCTGCATAAACCTTTGTGAGGGTTATTCTCAAATTCAACAGTTCTGTCGATTCGTTGACAAGATGTGTTACATTGCCTTCCGTAACGGAGCCAGAGGGTTGATGAATCATTATCCTAGAGTGAGGGAATGCGAAACGTTTTTCCTTTGTTCCTGCGAGCAAGATATAAGAAGCTACTGAAGCAGCTATTCCCAAGCATATTGTATTTACATCCGTTGGGACATATCGTATAACACTATGCATAGCCATTCCGTACATTAACGATCCGCCAATAGAATTTATAAACAAATATAACTCCCGTGTATTATCCTCCATACTGAGATATATTATAAGACCCGTAATCTGATTTGCGGATTCTTCTTCGAGTTCTCTGCACAAAAAAAGTACTCCTCGATGAGAAAATTCGCTGTATAGTTCAACCCAGGTTGGTTCTTCCTCTTCTTCATCAGACAGCGAAACCAACACCTTTGGTACACCGACAGGCATAAGCTTTACCTCCTATAATTAAAAAAATTTGAAGTATTAGTGAAGTATTATTTAAGTAGTTAAGTCTTAACTTAATTTATATTTATTTTATTTAATTATTTTTTTTTATTTTATTTAAGTAGTTAAGTTCTGTTTGTGAGAATGTCAATTTTTTGTCGTTGAAACGTAGTAATAGGATTATTGTCTTCATAATATAAACCTTTCTCCTATTTTCTGTCTAGATTAGAAAAATTTAACTTCAATAAAGAAGACAGAATAAAAAAAATAAAATTCTTACGAATATAGCCTTCCAATAATGAACAAGTATGAAAGCATTCACTGATCGAAGATGGTATCAACTCCCCATTGCGTATTGCTACTTATCGGGTATAGAATAGATTTGTTTCTCTTTGTTCCTGCAAACATAACATAATTGTTTCAACAAACTAGAACAAACATTAACCCTTGTTCCGAGATAATCCATTGAACAAAAGGGGTCCATTGCACAGTCATAGTCTTTTCCAATGCAATAAAGTTACATAGTGTCATTTATCTTTGATAAAGGGGTAATTCCATGGGTTTGCCTTGGTATCGTGTTCATACCGTCGTATTGAATGATCCCGGCCGGTTAATTTCTGTCCATATAATGCATACAGCTCTGGTTGCCGGTTGGGCCGGTTCGATGGCTCTATATGAATTAGCAGTTTTTGATCCCTCTGACCCCGTTCTTGATCCAATGTGGAGACAGGGTATGTTTGTTATACCTTTTATGACTCGTTTAGGAATAACCAATTCATGGGGCGGTTGGAGTATTACGGGGGGGACTATAACGGATCCGGGTATTTGGAGTTACGAAGGTGTGGCCGGAGCGCATATTGTGTTTTCTGGCTTGTGCTTTTTGGCAGCCATTTGGCATTGGGTGTATTGGGATCTAGAAATTTTTTGTGATGAACGTACAGGAAAACCTTCTTTGGATTTGCCTAAAATTTTTGGAATTCATTTATTTCTTTCCGGGGTGGCTTGTTTTGGTTTTGGCGCATTTCATGTAACAGGCTTGTATGGTCCCGGAATATGGGTGTCCGATCCTTATGGACTAACAGGAAAAGTACAATCTGTAAGTCCAGCATGGGGCGCAGAAGGCTTTGATCCCCTTTTTCCAGGAGGAATAGCCTCTCATCATATTGCAGCGGGGACATTGGGCATATTGGCAGGTCTATTCCACCTTAGTGTCCGTCCGCCTCAACGTCTATACAAAGGATTACGTATGGGCAATATTGAAACCGTTCTTTCTAGTAGTATCGCCGCCGTCTTTTTTGCAGCTTTTGTTGTTGCTGGAACGATGTGGTATGGTTCAGCAACTACTCCGATTGAATTATTTGGTCCCACTCGTTATCAATGGGATCAGGGATACTTTCAGCAAGAAATATATCGAAGAGTAAGTGCTGGGCTAGCCGAAAATCAAAGTTTATCAGAAGCTTGGTCGAAAATTCCTGAGAAATTGGCTTTTTATGATTACATTGGCAATAATCCGGCAAAAGGAGGATTATTTAGAGCGGGCTCAATGGACAACGGCGATGGAATAGCTGTTGGGTGGTTAGGACACCCTATTTTTAGAGATAAAGAAGGGCGTGAACTCTTTGTACGTCGTATGCCTACCTTTTTTGAAACATTTCCAGTCGTTTTAATAGATGGGGACGGAATTGTTAGAGCTGACGTTCCTTTTAGAAGAGCGGAATCTAAGTATAGCGTTGAACAAGTAGGCGTAACTGTTGAGTTTTATGGCGGCGAACTCAACGGAGTCAGTTATAGCGATCCACCTACTGTGAAAAAATATGCTAGACGTGCTCAATTGGGTGAAATTTTCGAATTAGATCGTGCTACGTTGAAATCTGATGGCGTTTTTCGTAGTAGTCCAAGGGGTTGGTTTACTTTTGGACATGCTTCCTTTGCCCTACTCTTCTTCTTCGGACACATTTGGCATGGGGCTAGAACCCTGTTCAGAGATGTTTTTGCTGGTATTGACCCAGACTTGGATGCTCAAGTAGAATTTGGAGCATTCCAAAAACTTGGAGATCCAACTACAAGAAGACAGGGAGTCTAATACAACATTGCTTTCTTTTTTTTGCCTCTATTTTTTTATAGGATACTAGAAAAATCTTAATTTGAATCACCGCCCCTCCTTTTTTTTACTCTTTTTATCATTATCGGGAAAATAATCCCAAGTAAGCAGGTATGGAAGCTATAATTGTAAACCACAATCGAATCTATGGAAGCATTGGTTTATACATTTCTATTAGTCTCGACTCTCGGGATAATTTTTTTCGCTATCTTTTTTCGAGAACCTCCTAAAGTTCCCACTAAAAAGGTGAAATGATTTTTCATTATCTCAATTGAAGTAATGAGCCTTCTGATATTGGAAGGCTCATTACTTCAACTAGTCTCCGTGTTCCTCGAAGGGATCTCTTAGTTGTTGAGAGGGTTGCCCAAAAGCGGTATATAAAGCGTACCCGGTAAAGCTTACAAGTAAACCAGATATAAAGATGGCGACTAGGGTTGCTATTTCCATTATTATAAAATTTCAAGATCACATACGGATCAATCAATCGTTTATATTATTATAACCGGAATGGTATACAAAGTCAATAGATCTCAATGAATACAATCAGATTTATGGCTACACAAACCGTTGAGGGTAGTTCTAGATCTCGTCCAAAACCTACTACCGTGGGGGCTTTATTGAAACCATTGAATTCGGAATACGGTAAAGTAGCTCCCGGATGGGGAACTACTCCTTTGATGGGAGTTGCAATGGCTTTATTTGCAATATTCCTATGTATTATTTTGGAAATTTACAATTCTTCTGTTTTACTGGATGGAATTTCAATGAATTAAATCCACAAGAAAATGAAATTAAAAAGAACCAGGAACAGGAAGTTCTAGTCTTTCAATAGAATACAAAATGAATTTTTCGGGTCCCGAATTCTATTTCTAACCCCCCTTTTGGTAGTTCAATCGCGGAATTTTTTTCTGTCTGTACTTCCGGAATATGAGTGTGTGACTTGTTATAATTGATCCTATTGATAATACAGAAAATGAGTCTGTCATCTTATCATGATGGAGATGGTTCTACCTCGTCGGATATTCATACTGGTATCTGGAACACGGAATATATAAAATATATCAATCAAGAAATATTTGAACTATGATTCATATTTAATATTCAGACCTCTCGATCGGATTCAAAAAAATTTTCTTTTCAAAGACAGAATTTAGAAGTTATAAATCGAAAGATTTTTCTTCTTTCAAACTCCTGTTTATGCCTATTTTGTTTAATCAACAGACAATTTTTTTTGTATTTTTAGTCATTATACCTATCCCATTGATTGAATAAGCGATGATCCAGTGGTTCTTACTCAAGGAATCTTTGGGCTTAGCTTTGGGGTTTTATTGAATCATCGTGGTTCTAGTATGAATCTGGGGTTTCAATCGATTCTATAGGGTCTTAACAAGAGAAATTCCTATTAATGATAAAAAAAATAGTAAAAGCCACATTACACACAATAAAAAAATAGGGAAAGAGAATATTCAAGAGGCCTGTAGTAACAATCAACATAAAGACGAATGAGCCGACTTGATATTTTGGCATTATCACCACAAAGAAGAACTTTCGGATTTTTATTCCCTCCTATCTTCCGAAAAGAGAAAATCCGGGATTAATAAGTTTCAAACTTTCTATTCTATTATATATCCCTTTCAATCAGTATTTGGGTGTCTGCTTGAGCTGTACGAGATGAAATTCTCATATACAGTTCTTAGAGGGGGAATTCACGCGGTTTACCTATCTCAATAAAGTCTATGATTGGTTCGAAGAACGTCTCGAGATTCAGGCGATTGCAGATGATATAACCAGTAAATATGTTCCTCCTCATGTGAACATATTTTATTGTCTAGGAGGAATTACGCTTACTTGTTTTTTAGTACAAGTAGCTACTGGGTTTGCTATG